ATGATATATCTGGAATAGTAGTTATTAGTGAAACAAAAATACTTGTACAAACCACCAAAGTAACTCCATCCCCAACGGTCCAAAGATGAAAATCTTGGTAATATTCTGAACCATTTATGAACATCACAGCAAATATGATTAAAACGTTTATAGCTCCTACGTAAATAAGTAGCTGTGCTGCAGCTACAAAATGGGAGTTTGATAAAATATAGAATAAAGATATACAAACAAGAACCAGTCCCAACGAAAAGGCAGAAAAAATTGGGTTGGTAAATAATACTACTCCTAGACTTCCTAATACAAGACCTGATCCCAGAAAGATTAAAAGAAAATCATGTATCGGTTCAGGTAAATCCATTAGATGAAAAATAAAAGATAAATAAATTGAAATTTCATGACCTTATTGATACGACCAGGAAAAAATTTTATATACTAAATTCCTAATTGAATTAAATCCTAAGGAGTGTGAATTCATCTAGGTACAGTTATAGGACGAATCTAATTCTTTATACGAACGAGTATTCGAAACTATTTCGAAACTAGAAACTATATTATTAATAAAATTCTATAAATCTAAATAGAAATACAGAATTTTATTTGAATTGAATTGTTCGAATTGTATAATCGTCAATTACTGACATTGGTAAACGGCCCAAAGCAATTTGATTATAATTCAATTCGTGACGATCATAAGTCGAAAGTTCATATTCTTCAGTCATTGATAAACAATTTGTTGGACAATACTCAACGCAGTTACCACAAAATATACAGATCCCAAAATCAATACTGTAATTAAGCAATCGTTTCTTTCGAATATCAGTTTCCAGTTTCCAATCAACAACGGGTAGATCTATAGGACATACACGAACACATACTTCACAAGCAATGCACTTATCAAATTCAAAATGGATTCGACCGCGGAAACGTTCCGATGTTATTAATTTTTCATAAGGATATTGAATAGTTACAGGTAAACGATTTGCGTGGGCTAAGGTAATCATGAAACTTTGACCAATGTATCTTGCAGCTCGTACTGTTTGTTGACCATAATTCATGAACCCAGTTACCATAAGGAACATATCGTGAATATCTATGAATATTTTTGTTTTGTTTCTTTCTCTTGTTTGAGACAAGTTATGAATATTGAATATCAATCTTTTACAGTGAAAATAGTCGAAACGAAGTTGTTAATAATAGATTACCCAGAGAAATAGGTAAAAGAAATTTCCATCCAAGATTTAATAATTGATCCATTCTTAGCCTAGGCAAAGTCCATCTTGTTGTGATAGAAAGGAACAAGAACAAATAAGTTTTAGCTAATGTAATAAAGATACCAATTGTAGTTCCAAAAACTCCACATGTTTTATTTATTTCAAAAAGCTCAGAAACAAATATGTACGGAATAGAGATATTCCAACCGCCCAAGTAAAGAACTGTTACAAATAATGAAGAAACTAATAAGTTTAAATAGGAAGCAACGTAAAATAAACCAAATTTTATACCCGAATATTCGGTTTGATAACCTGCTACTAATTCTTCTTCTGCTTCTGGTAAATCAAAAGGTAATCTTTCACATTCCGCTAGGGAAGAAATTAGAAAAATGATAAAACCTATAGGTTGACGCCATAAATTCCATCCCCAAAAACCATATTTTGATTGCGCGTCAACTATATCAACTGTACTTAAACTGTTAGATAATCCTAGTCGGTGATAACATTACTGTTCCCATCGCTATTACAGAACCGTACATGAGATTTTCACCTCATACGGCTCCTCGAAGGTCATAAATAAATCTAAGGGACCGGGCCGGTTATTTATCTTGATATATCCCTAGGATAGATAGGATTCAAATCCATTGGACGGTCCTGAATTAGACCAATTGAATTCTGTCTGTTATAATAATAAATACAAAAAAGGTACTTCCGAATTGATCTCATCCCTTAATAATTTGAATTTGTTGAGTAATAATTGAACTCTTCAATTCAATAAAATACTCCTTTAGAATTCTCAATAACCCGTCGTTTTTGATTACGAAAAAAAATTCGACATTAGTTTATGAATTATGACATAAATTGTATTTCCATGAATATGGATATAAGAAAGAATCAAAAGGGATCCCTCTTTTTTTTATTGTATTCTATTCTTTTGTTTTTTTTTTTTTCGTTCCTATTCTTCTTTTTTTTATGTGCAAAACAAAAAGGGACTTAAAAAAAAATTAAAGGATTATTTCGTTTCTGATAGTTATTTATTTAATGAGTGGATAGGAGCATACTCTGGATCGGAATTGTGGGGAGTACTGCCTGATTTTTTCTACCAACTTAAAGCCCCAATTTGTATTCTTTTTATATTATGCGGAAATGCTCTTTTGGAGAATTTACATAATCTCCATTACTAATCCCTTGTGTATCTTGGTGTTTCTAACCATCCACGCATTTTTTATCAATCTCCCCTTATGGTAATAGATGTATGGTAATTCATACAAACGATAGTGAAAACTCAATAAGGTTGGTCTTTTGAGCCCGCTTCAAAACAGGATGACTAATCAACCAATTTTGGGGTAAACGCTTTCTTCCGTTTATAATTTTTTTTTCACTTAATTCTTATACATAGAAAATGAGACTCAATATTTTTACTGCAGATTCAAATGAAATTCAAATCATAGTATATTAATTCTATATCTATATATAGATTATATTATATCTTAATATATTATATATTAATAATATATATATATTAAGATATTAAGAATTTGAAAGAATTTTATATTAATATTATATTATATTAAATAGTTTAAATTAAAATAGTTTATTATATTCTTAAATATCAATATTCTATATTCAAAATACAAATATATATCTATAAATATATATCTATTTTTTGAATTTTATTACTAAATATATTGATATTGAATTTCAATTTCATTAAATTAATAATTCAAATTATTTCAATTTCATTAAATTAATAATTCAAATTAGAGAATATTATAGAATATTAGAATATTAAATCAATGAATAATGAATAAATGGAAGCTGTTTTATTTCACTCATATAACTATCTGATTTAGTTCATCAATCCGAATTCCGAATAAAAATAATGAAAATCCAAAATCAGGATATCTATTCCATTTTTTCTACCCCTTTCCTATCAATTTCCTATAAAGAAGAAAAGAAATCAAGACGAAAAGAAAGGAGCATGGAAAAGTTTCTGTCTCAACGAATCACACGTAGAGATATTGATAACACACATAGAGTTAATGGTATTTCATAACTAATCGATTGAGCAGCAGCCCGTAGACCACCCAAAAAGGAATATTTATTATTTGACCCATATCCTGACATAAGAAGTCCAATGGGAGCAATACTCGAAATAGCAATCCATAAAAAAACACCGATATTGAGATCAGCTAAAACAAAGTTATAGCCAAAAGGAATTACTGAATAGCTTACTAGAATTGATATGACTGATATGGATGGTCCAATACTGAATAAACGAATATCTCCCCTAGATGGAATAAGATTCTCTTTGAAAAGTAGTTTTGTTCCATCTGCTAGAGCTTGAAGAACTCCCAAAGGACCGGCGTATTCAGGTCCAATACGCTGTTGTATCCCTGCGGATATTTCTCTTTCTAACCATACAATCACTAGCACACCTATTGTGATTCCCAATACAAGAGTCAAAATAGGGACAAGTATCCATATAATTCCATACACCTCTTTTAAAGATTCCAATCTGGAAAAAGAATTGATATCTTGTACTTCTGTTGTATCAATTATCATTTCAACGATCAACTTCTCCCATAATGATATCTATGCTACCTAGTATTGTCATAATATCAGCCAATTTCATTCTTTTAACTAACTGAGGAAGAATTTGCAAATTGATAAAACCCGGGGGACGAATTTTCCATCTCCAAGGAAAGCCATTCTGATCCCCTATTAGAAAAATTCCTAATTCTCCCTTTGGGGCTTCAACTCTCACATAAAGTTCTTGTTTCGGTAATTCAAAAGTCGGAGACGGCTTTTTACTAATGAATCGATATTCAAAATCATTCCATTCTGGATCCTTTTCTCTATCAAAGCAACGGATTTCTAAATTCTCATATGGCCCTCCCGGAATTCCTTCCAGAGCCTGTTGAATAATTTTTATGGATTCTACCATTTCACCAATTCGTACTAAATAACGAGCTAATGAATCTCCTTCTTTTTGCCATTGAACTTCCCAATCAAATTCCTCGTAACATTCATAATGATCAACTTTACGTAGATCCCATTGTATTCCGGAAGCCCGAAGCATTGGTCCTGATAAACCCCAATTTATTACTTCCTCTCCACCAACAATGCCTACTCCCTCAACCCGTTCTAAAAAAATAGGATTTCGCGTAATAAGTTTTTGATATTCAACAACCCTTGTTAAAAAATAATCGCAGAAATCCAAACATTTATCTATCCAGCCATGAGGTAGATCGGCCGCTACCCCTCCGATACGAAAAAAATTATGCATCATTCTCATACCTGTGGCAGCTTCGAATAGATCATATATTAATTCTCTTTCTCTGAAAATATAGAAGAAAGGGGTTTGTGCACCAATATCTGCCATAAAAGGTCCCAGCCATAGTAGGTGAGAAGCTATACGACTCAACTCCAACATAATTATTCGAATATAGCTGGCTCTTTTAGGTACTTGAATATTTCCTAACTGTTCCGGTCCATTTACGGTTATTGCTTCTGTGAACATAGTAGCTAAATAATCCCAACGTGTTACATAAGGCAGATATTGTACAATTGTTCGGTTTTCTGCAATTTTTTCCATCCCTCTATGTAAATAACCCAATATTGGTTCACAATCAATAACATCCTCACCATCTAGAGTAACAATAAGTCGAAGAACACCATGCATTGATGGGTGGTGAGGACCCATATTGACTATCATGAGGTCTTTTCTTGTAGCTGGGGCATTCATAAGTTTTTCCTCGATTCATTCTTCCATGAATTGCTTAAAACAAAAATGAGTTCATCAAGATTCAAGATCTAATAAATCGAATAATTCAAAACGACTCTTCAAATTAATTAGTTTGTGGCTCCCGAATATCCAACTGATTAATTAATTTTTTATAACGTATTCCATTTTTCTTTGACAAATAAGACAGGAGTCGTTTCCGTTTTCCCAGAATTTTACGTAAACCCCTTTGAGATAAATAGTCTTTTCTGTGCAATTCCAAATGTGAAGTAAGTCTTCGTATCTTATTGGTGAAATTGAATACTTGAAATTCAATCGATCCCGGGTTTTCTTCTTTTTTTTCTTGTGAAATAACGGATATAAATGATTTTTTTACCATAAAAAAATGAAAGCTTGTCTTTCCCCCCCTTTTTTATTTTATAGAGTCTAGATATTTTTATTGATCAGTAATAATAATGACACTCATTTTCAATTTGGTATATACAATAATCTTAATTTTCTTAAGAGTTCCTGATTTTTCAAATAAATTTTGATTAATCAACTCAATTCAAATAGGTATACAAAAAATACTATATTTATGCATTCACAAAAGCAAAATTGTAGACTTCAAATAAGAAGATTCAGTTATAGATCTAATGGGTAGGATATATCATTGAATTAGTATCGTGCCTCAGAATAGAGGGTAAGACAATGCGTATGTGCATCTATTTGTTTTCACATATCAGATATGTTACGAGAAATAGAAAAAAAAGAAAAAATGTAGATTAACTAATTTTCAATCGGGGATACATATGTATCCTTACCATACTGAAACGGCTGCCATTATTGGTATCAAACCAATAGCGATTCATACAAGCTAAATCTTCTAATCGATAATTTGGCCAAAGAAATAACTTTAAATTAATTAGTTTTTTTTTATCTCTATCAAGATCTTTACTTGTAGCCAAAACTTGACAGCAATTATTCACTTTATTCTCATTGTAAAATGCCTTATTTCTATGCACACTATTTCTATTCTTAGGATTGAAACAAATTAGAATTCTCAATTCTCTACGACGTCTAGCGGATAAAATATTTTCAGGAACAAGCAAATCATAATTCTTTTTTTCTTTATTTTCAGTCAGCTTTTGATCTCTTGTTCTTGTAATGGATTTCTTAATAATTTGGTGCTTTCTCTTATGAATAAACGAAAGGCCTATGATTTGATACATATTAAATTGTTCGTGGTTTCTTCTAGACAGACGAGTTGGTTCGATACTCAATATTCCATTTTTTATCAATTCCGTATTTTTATTCAATTCTGTAAGAGTGAAATCCTTCTGATTCTTAATTTTCATAATATCTAGACTTAGTTCTCCTCTTTGAATAGAGGCTATAGCAATCTCTTTTAGATTTTTCAGTCTAAGCAGGAGACAATATACTTGGATATTATTCATTATTCTTTCATTTAAGCAATCATGCCAGTTCAATTGAAAAGGCAAATACCCTCTTAGGAAGCAATTAAGTTCTGCTTCGATGTTGTTCGTGTATCTATCTTTTTTTACACTCTTTTTTATGTCGGATCCTGCATAATCTTCTTTAACATCTTTTTCTTTCTTTGAAAGGGATGCTTCAAGATTTAGTCGACTTGCATATTCTGTTTTATTCTTTTCCGTGATCTTTTTCTTTTCACTAACATTTTGATTTACATTCAAATTCAAAAAAAGGAATTTGATTGAGATGATCCATGGGTTACTCGTATATGCATTATAAGATATCCAATTTTTAGATAAGAAAAAAGATTCCCGATTCGCTATAGAACGATTTAGTATTTCTACATTCATTCCCATCCAATCAAAAAGGTTTTTTTTTTTATTGTTATTGGATGGGTTTATTTCTTGATGAAGCGTAAAATAATAATCGGTATCGATCGAACCCCCAAAATGCATTTTATTTCTAAGACAAAAATTCAGAATTCTCCAATCAAAACACTTTCTATCCAGATTTTTTTCCATATCTAGAATAGAATCTTCTACTATATAATTCTTGATAGGAATATCATCCGTCATATCCCATTTTTTTTTTTTACGCGTGTTGCAATTATAAGAAATCGCTTGGTTATTATTTGCTTGGAATGACGATCTATATCCATAAATATATGAGTCCTTCTTATCTGCATAATTAATAGATTTATATGATAAAAGATCATACCCATATTGTTTTTTCATTTTTTTTTTTTGATTTGTTAATGAGTCTATTTCTTGTTTTTTGTAAAGAATTAATCCGTTTTTTTCATATGAATGATATTTGGTTAAATCTTTATTTTGAGCCACATGGCGTTCATTCATTTTATTTCGCCATTTTTGGGATACTAATCTAGACCATTCATTCTGAGATAAATCGTATTGATAATGACCTTTTAACCAATTTGTCCATTGATTCATTACAGAATTGGGAGCGCTCTTATGTTTTAATTTGGAATGAGATATTCCTTGTACTCCAAAAAAATAATCCTTTATTTCATTCTTAAGAAAAAGAGGTGTTCCATGATATTCAAAAAGGGATCTTAATTTATACTTATCTAAGTTAATAACTTGGGTTTGTGATAATTTAAAAAATACATATGCTTGTGACAAAGAGGATACGTCACAAAAATTCTGTGAATTCGTATTCCTAATATTACAAATTGATTTTTTTATAGTAGAAATAAAGTGAATTAGACTTTGATCTTTTTTATCACTTCTTTTTCTTTCTTCATTTGCTTCATTATTGTAAATGTATTTATTAAGAATCTTTTTTGTTGATTCAAGAAAAAGTTGTACATTGATTTTAGGAATATTAATGATACATAGAAAGATATCTATATATACCCTTTCTATGAAAAATTTAAAAAAATAATGTGATTTGCGGAATAATCGAACATTTCTTTTTTGTAATATCTGCCAAATATTTTTTTGTAATTCTAATCTTTTATCATCATAAGTTGTTTTCTTAGAACAAATATTTCTCTCTGAACCTTTTTTCTTGTCTTTTTTAAATTCTTCTATTTGTTTTATGATTTTCTTTGTTCTATCATTCAGATCTTTTATTTTTTTTTCTGTCAATGAACAGTCTGTCCAATTAATAGATTGAATTGGAATGGTGGATTCGTAAATCATTGGATTACTCTTACTTTTTGTTGAATCTTTTTGAATTTCATTCAATTCATATATTTTTATTTTTTTCAATTCTGATAATGATAGTTTTTTTCTTTTTTCTTTTAGAAATAGAATAATTTGGATGATCCATTGTGCTTTTTCTTTTGTGATATTTAGAAAAGATTTTGTTCTTTGAAAAAAATTCTTTTTCCAAATTCTTATTCTTTTTTTAAGTTCTTTAAAAATGGGATCAAAAAACGAACGTCGCTTTCGGTAAGAAGAAGAAAAGGGAAGTTCTACTTCCATTCCGAAAACTGTAAAAAAGAAGAAATCCATTTTTTTCACTTTTTTTTTCATTGGATCCTTTTCCTTTTGAGGGGATCGTAGCTTAGATCTGTATCTGTGCCAAGGTTTCAGACGAAAAGGAAAAAGGACCTTTATTTGAATACCCTCAGTTAGCCAGTTTTTCGGAAATTCTGTTTCGGATAATGGAACGCCATTATAGGTGCACTTAATATACATTTCTCTATTCCAATCCTTTAAATCCTCTGACCATTCGGGAGATTGAAATAATAGTATACGAACGATATTTTTAGTTATTATCAATGAGGGTAATAGAATATATTTTCTAATAATCGAGTGGGTTACTAATAAAAGACTTCTTATTGGTTGAGCATTTTGAGTGTTTTCCCAGGCTTCCGCTATTTCCATACGCTCTGCTTCCTCTTTTTTCTTAATCTCTTTTTTCTTTTTCTTTTCCTCTGTATAATCCGAAATTGTCAATTCTGTATTTTTCTTTTTCCACATCCAATTTAGAAAAAAGATTTTCATTGGCTCGAAAATCTCAAAAGAAAAGAAAGAGGATTTGTCAATTTTGTCCAAAAAAAGAGGAGAATGTGGACTTGCTTGAAGGATTTTCCAATTAACAGTTTTACGTCTTTGAACGCGTCTAGATCCTTTGATTATGTCTCGGCTAAAATCCGATTGTTGTGAATAATCTATTAAAGCAAATTCTTCTTTTCCATCAGAATTATCAGTATCCTTGGGATACGTATAAGCATCGGCATTCTCTGAGTTATCAGTCTCAGTATAAATTACTATAGGTGGTTTGGGTCTTCTTGAACAAATCTCATAATCTTCTCTTGTACCATTGCTTTCCAGGTATTCTTCTTCGTCAATGAATTTGTATGACCATCGAGGAACTTTTTTACTGCTTTCTTTTATTCCAATACATTTTTTTCTATTTATAATTGTTTTATCGTTCGCATCAGTTAGAATTGCGTCGAATAAAAATTTCATTTTTTCTTTTTTAGCTTCGGAATCCATCTTTTCATGTTCTCGAAATAAATAAAGTCCTTTAAAATTGAAATTGGATACTGATTTTCCAGAAAATTGACTGATCAAGTTAAAAAAAAAACGAATTTCATTTGATAATGATTTTTTATCAAATCTATCTATTTTCTGTTCAAAGTCTGGATAATCAGTATTAATATTAAGAAGGATGGCGTGAATCTTATTTATCAAAATGTAGTTTTTTGTGTAAGTTTTATTCTTGATTGAGAATAAAAAACTTTTTTTGATTCGTCCGCGATAGGGTCCGTTCAACAAAGGATCATATATTTTAGGTAAGTATTTTTTAGTCTCATCATTACATAATCTAATCTTTTTTTCGAGTACATCCAAAGCAAAAAATTCCTTATCTAGAGCTTCGGCCCTATTTAGAAATTGATTACTTAGGTTGTTTCTTTTTTGTTCATTAATCGAACTCCAATGATTATCCAATTCATCATAGGAGAGTTTTTCTGTTGTGAAGAGAGATGTCTTTCTTTGCATCATTTCAAGAAAAGTTGATAAACTAGATGGATACGTAAAAGATATTCTTTCTTTTCCATCACTTTGAGATGTATGAAAAAAGAATTGTGACATTT